ATTCATTTATGTATGATTTGATTTCTCGTACACTGTCCCTTCTTTTTTAATGGGTTTCGAATAGAAAAATCATTTATTGGTCAATTCTATTGACCGAAGTAAAATCCATGAACTCAATTCGGTTATTCCTTTCTATTCTTATTCTGAAATCTTAAAAACCCCTTAAGTCATGAATTGTTTTATAACTAATAAATCGGATAGATGAATTTTTTGAAAGAACTGTTCAAAAAAGAAATGATCCCTTTTTTCGCTACCAGTTGATCCCCAGACATACTCCTCTCGTTTCATCAAAGAATCTTATTCTTGAATCTTTTTCGTGACTTTGTTCTATTTTCCCTTCTTTCAGATTAATAGAAAACTCCAAAGTATATTTTTTGCAGATCGAGGCACGAAATACAATTCGAATATTTTTTATATTTTCTGGTAGATGTTAGAAAAGAAAAAATCGAATGAGTTTCCTATTATTTAATATTGTATTGTTAATAATAAGAGAGTGTAAGTGAAAGTATCTTTCTCGCACCCATCCATTGCCGGAAAAAAATCTCGTATGCATCAATATGAAAATATTTGATACGTGAAGCCATGATTTGATAGATTTTTTTGAAATCTATTAGATATATAGAAACTTATATATATAAATAAGAAATATATATAATTAATGGAAATTGATCTTTTCTTGTATTCCGAAATCAAAGAAAGATATTTCAAAAAAAAATGGATTGTATATTGAGACCGGGAATAAACCTTTCTACGTGGAGGAAGGGAATAGCAAATTACTCCTCCTCTAGGATAGGAACAAGAAAATTGAATCGGAAATATCGACAGATTCTTACGTAGTCCAAATCAAAGAAATATGAAAATGAAATAAAAAAAGATCCACTGTTCTAATTTCATCTCTATCGAATTTGAATATCAGAATAGTAGATATAGTCATGATTCAATAGGTTAGGTCCACTTACTTTTTTTTTGATTAAAAAAAATTCCATTTGATTGGAATAATAGAAAATAGGAATATCTGGCAGAAATGATTCATTATAATAAAATAGTAAAAAAATCTTCCACTTTAGAACTAGAATTACTATATTCTAACTCATTAGAATGATAACTTATTAGAATTTTTCTATTTTCTAATGAAATTCTATGATCTATGATTCCTTACTTTATTCTATTCTTTCTTTTTTTTTATTCAAAATTGATTACAAATATTAACAATATCTCGATTCTTCCTTCCAATATGAATACTATCGCCGGAGTTTTATGAAAAAGGAAAAAGCCCCTTATCGGATTTGAACCGATGACTTACGCCTTACCATGGCGTTACTCTACCGCTGAGTTAAAAGGGCCCCCTTTGATTCAATTCCTAAATAAGGAACTAGCCACTATGAGTCTAGTACATATATTTCTTACTGCATATATTTATTATGAGATTAGAATCTATGAACATAGATATATTTTATCTGCATAGTGACTCATTAAGGAAGAAAAAATTGGATTTCCCCTGTGAGTATAGCATAAGTAAAATGCATAAGTAAAATGGTTTATTGATATTGGATTTGATAAATATCGATGCAATGAATTATTTCAAAACTGATTCGAATGGAATTGATTCTCATCATAACAAAATCGAGACATGTGCTCACCAATTCAATATAGATCCAAGATATTTCATCGAATCATTCATAAATGGATTCAATTTGTCCCTCAACCAAATTCTTATTGAAAAACAATTTTCAATAACTTGTTGATCCCTATCTCTCTTCACAGATTTCCGAATTCATTATTTGAATTTCCTTTGAATTTTCCGATTTAGTGTGAGAGAAAAATATGTCTACCGAATCTTAACAATAAATGAATCAATGAATGAAAATGAAAGAAATGAAGTTTCACCTTAACCCCCTCTCCTTTTCCGGCAAACCAATAATTTCCTGAAAGGATTCTATCCTTCGTATTATTTCTTTTTCTATTTCGAATAATATAGTTTCGATTGGAATGAACAATTGATTTTATAATCAAATTTATTTTTTAATAATGATATGATGAATCAAAAAATTCTATGGAATTATGAAAGACGGAAAGATCCTTCTGATCGAGTCATATCATTCCATATATATTGACAATTTTAAAAAAACCGTTCATACTATGAACATAGTAGAATGGCGATCGGGCAAGTATGCCCCCATCGTCTAGTGGTTCAGGACATCTCTCTTTCAAGGAGGCAGCGGGGATTCGAATTCCCCTGGGGGTAGGGTACTACGAAAGGAAGTTGATCATAGATTATCTATAAAAACTGAAATTGATTCTTCCTGGGTCGATGCCCGAGCGGTTAATGGGGACGGACTGTAAATTCGTTGGCAATATGTCTACGCTGGTTCAAATCCAGCTCGGCCCAATAATTCGCCGATCCGCCATGAAATGATATAACCATTTGTTGTTCTCCGGAAATGCCCGATGCGCTGATACGGAAGAATCAAAATCTGATAAATAACATAATTACCGCTATTGCTTTTTTTAAGCATTAAGCATTTTTTCCACAAATCAAATTCGGATCTTGCTAATGAGATAGATTTCTATCAGAATCCGGAAGTATAAAGTCTAAGGAAAGGGGTAAAGTAAATAAAAAAAAGACTTTTTCATTGAAAGATTGATTTTCAATCGATTTGGTAATAATGAAAAGATTACTAGTAATCCGTGTCGATTTCGCTAAAGTGCATATCCATGCAGATATCAATATATCAGTCCCGCCTATGTCAGTTACAATACAACGGTTCTACTAGAAAATGGAAATCGAAAAGAAAGGTTTGCATGAAATCGTAAGAATATGTATGCTGTACACTTTCTTTTTTCCTGGGATTGTAGTTCAATTGGTCAGAGCACCGCCCTGTCAAGGCGGAAGCTTCGGGTTCGAGCCCCGTCAGTCCCGATGGATACAAATCCACGAAAAAACCAAAAATACATCAATTAGTCTCTCCATTTTCTGTGAAAGGAATAAAAATAACAGAATTTCATTCCTAACAGGGATCCCTCGTTTTTTTTATTTCTTTTTTTTTCGTTTCACATTTCTCATCAAAATGAGAATTTCCATTTCTTCAAAAAATACTGATTTACTGATTGATGGGAAAGAAATATATGTGGATTAGTACAAATATTAGTAGCGCTATATTCAGGATTCCAAGAGAAAGAGATAGCGTACTACTGGACCTGGTTTTTTTTGATTCCTCCCGATCTTTGCAATGGAATATAGCAATAGTACTATATGTTTACTGCGAACACACACAAATGGAATTTGCATGATACAAAATCAATTGAACATAGTTACTTTGATTTTGATAGACTACTTTGAAAAGTATATCCTTTTCTGGCTCCGATTTTGTGTAACCTCAAGTACTAATTTCAATTACTAATTATTTTATTCGGATTTGGAACAATCTATCTCATTCCAATTTTACACTGAACTTTTGATAGATGTGTCCTATTTCCTATTACTAATTCAAGCAAGGATAATAATATTAATAAAAAAAAAAAATTCAATATCAATCTAATTTTGATAATAAAATATTATCAATATTATATAAATATAAATAATTATATAAAATAGAAAAATAATAAATAAAGTCAAAGAATTATTGATTGGATCAGGAATCCAATTTTGAATTCGGTATGGATAAAAGATCTTCCTATGTTATACTATTCAATTCTCGACAATGAATCAATTTTATAGCTCAGATATTGTTATTCATGATATTGATCCGATTTGATTGATATCATCGAGATGTAATTTATCCCATTGAATTTACCGACAAAAGTTTATCATCTCTATGGGATTAAATCCCGAGTTATTGCGAATTAAAGAGAAATGAAACGATGAGATTATGGAAGTCAATATTCTCGCATTTATTGCTACTGCACTGTTCATTCTAGTTCCTACTGCCTTTTTGCTTATAATTTACGTAAAAACTGTAAGTCAACGTGATTAATTTGGCTTCTTAGTTTAATGTGATTGAAGAAATCAAAAAAGATTTCAATTTCGCGTCTTAGTTTTAAATGAAATGATCGGACTGGAATCGGCAATATTCTATGAAATCAGATAGTTCTGGTAGAAAGAAATAGGTTTTTTTCTTTCTACCAGACTATCTTTTCTATGTTATTGTAGTGTATAAAGTTTGACTCTATAAAGAGAGAGGTTTAATATATATAGAATATCAATCACATATATGTAATATAGCGTCCCAAATTTTTTTCTTTGTTTCATTTTGTATTGGTTTCAATCAATCTGAAATAATCAAGAGGCAACTCTTATTCTATTTTTCCGATTCGAATTTATAGATTTCTTATTATTCTCAAGACCAATCTCGGTATCATATTAAAAAAAAAAAAGAATAATGAATAATCAAAAATTCATAATAAATATGAAAAAAATATATATAAATATATATATAATAAAACACAAAGCATGTAATATGTGACTCGCCTAAGGTAACGACAATATGTTATTATATGTAATATCTCGTTAGACAATAGCTATGCTTATCTTGTTTCCCATAGAAAGTGCGGATCCGCTAATAACATAACTTTTTTCTTTGAAAAAAAAAGTTCCAAAGTTCCGCGGTTCCTCATTGTCCATATAGAACTTTGGTAAGAGTTAATTCGTAGAAATAGAAAAATTTAAGGAAAAATTCGGTTGGAATCAATTTCTTTTTATTTGTATTCCTTTGACTTCAAAATACGAACATAGGAATGAATAATTGAAATATTTGTTTGATTGAAAGAGTATTTTATATATATTTTTTATTATATATATTATCCATACAATACATTAGAATACATTACTCCACTAGAATAAAATAGAATTCCGATTCGAAATGGAATTAAAGGATTAATGAAATTCAAAAAATGGCAGAACCATATAATCGATAAAACAATTGATACAGTTTGAGTTTGATCCCTCAACTCAACAAATAGTAGTAATACCTTTAAAGTCCACTTCTTCCCCATACTACGAG